ATTATCTAATAAATCACTTAATGAAAGTAGATTTCCGTCCTATTTATTTCACAACCTTCGTGATCTCTTCCCGAACCAAACATGAATCTTTCGATTCATTTGGCTCTCACGCTCAGTTACTTATAGGGCGTTCCTATACCTTTTCATGTAATGAGCCTACCCCTTCCTCTCTGTTCGTATTCCAAGATAGTGAAACGGAAACAAGATCAGGATATTCTGAGGGTTCTTCCGACCAAACAAAATTTTGTAATTGCCAGCAAAGTTGTTTCTTTTTTGTCTTTTTTCTTCAAATCCAAAAAATTTTTCTTATTTTATTGATACTTTCGCTTTATATACATAATATATATAATATAGGTTGCCGATTCAGCATTGTTTAAAAGGGCGAGTGTCTCACCCATTTCCCTTTTCCAGTAAATAGTTCAGCGCAAATCACTTTATTGATATGAGTGCTCTATATCAGATAAATTGACAACTTTTTTGAAGCCATCTCCTACTAACGCAGTGGTAGAAAGAGTACCACGCTGTGTCTTGACTTCAAACGGTTTTGCTTTAACCATGTTAATGATACTACATTATTGGTTTATAGAGAAGAGAGTCAAAGTGGATTTACCAATAAAAAAAGTCACGAAATGCTATAGTTCTTACATATGATTTCTTAATTTATTCAGAAGTAATTCGTCGAGATTGTACACCTCACTCTCCTATAAAAAAAGTGCAGCTGGTTAGATCCAGCCTTTTTTTTGAAATAAACAACTCGCACACACTCCCTTTCCAAAAAAGATCAATACACCAAGCACTACACTTAGATTTATTGGATTTGTTGCTAAAATATCGGTATTAAACCCGAAACTCCCGGCGTATGGCCAGTGACCTAAGGAAACGAAAGAATCGGTTACATTTTTCATATGCTCTCCTCTTATAAATAGAACTAACAAAATAGAACGGAGTTCCGTATGAGTTCGCCGCCACTGTTTGGATTGATTTCTTTTTTTTTCTGAATTTCCTTATTTAATGAATAGATTTATTTTCTTTTTCATCTATTCGTTATGATATGAATAGTTTCATATTCATTAATATGAATAATTTTATTCATATTAATAATGAAGATTTCAATGAAAAAATAAGATACTTATTGCCTTTTGCCTTTCTAGCCACACGGAAATCGCGAAAGACCTCATTTGTTACAATGCTTCTTATTAAATAATAAAAAAAGAAAGAATTTTCTATTAAAAAAATTAACTAGGGGGGCAAAAGCGGGTGGATCCTCTAATTCCTTATCCTCAAACTAGCCCTTACCCTACCTCTAGGGTTAGGGTGATTGTCCCAACGAATAAATAGAAAAAAGAATTCGATTAATTAATTTTAGGGGTAAAGCGTCGCTATAATGCGAAAAGCAGGGGTTCAAGTACATGGCAATAAAATACTAAAATGCAATTTTTTTTTTCAAATTTCTAGGATTAAACAAAAGGATTTGCAAATAAAAGGGCTAATGCCACAACTAATCCATAAATTGTTAAAGCTTCCATAAAAGCCAGACTAAGCAATAAAGTACCTCGTATTTTACCTTCTGCTTCTGGTTGTCTCGCGATACCTTCTACAGCCTGGCCTGCAGCAGTACCTTGACCGATTCCAGGTCCAATGGAAGCAAGCCCTACTGCCAATCCGGCAGCAATAACAGAAGCGGCAGAAATCAATGGATTCATGATAAATTTTATTCCTCGTACAAAAAAAGAAATGGTTAATGATACAATCAACCAATGAATTATTGCTTCCCATTTGATTTCATCATTAAGTCCTAACCCAGCAAAAACAAACAAGTAGAGGTAACTAAGAACTCAAAACGAAAATGATGCTATTTCTGAATCAGCAGAACTGCTTCGGCATCTTGTTTGTTTATAGTTCCCACTATCTAATGTAGTCTTTATTTGGAAATGAATATGGTTCCAGTTCTTCGGTTTCTTTATTCCAAAACACCCTTTCATTCGACTTTTTATTTTACTTTTTGTTCGTTCTCTTCTATATACTTGACTTCATCTCTTTATTATAAAAATACACAGTCAGAGATCAAATAGAAAGACTTCCGATAGACGGATTCATCTGTTTATGGGCAGTCCACATCTAACTAATGAATTTTTCATATTACATATACATTTGTTTCTTTCCATAATGTAAACCTAGACATTACATATACCTAACGAAATTCCTCTAATCAACTTTTTTTTGAAATCTTCTTTGTTTGTAAACTCTTTTCTTTTTTTTCTTTATAATTATCACACAATTACAATCCCGAAAAAATATAAACGAATGGGTGGGGAGCCCAGCTAGAATCGAATGGTTCTATATCAAGATTTTATTATCCAATTGCAGACCATTTTGGTCAATCATTGGATTCAATTGAAAAAGGAATGTTTCTTTCTATGGAAAAAACGTTGTTTTTGTTTATAAACACATGTTGGAAAAGAAAAAAATAACAGAAAAATGTATATTATATGAATCCTAATATCGTAATTGACTCAGCAAATTTGGAAAAAGAATATTTATTAGATTTGGGTGGAAAGATATGATCGAAATATACCAAAAAAGGGGGGGTTAGGAAAAAGATCTTTTTGATCTCTTTCCTTTTTTTACAATTCCCAAATATCGTATATCTTTCTTGTTCCTGCTCTATAGATCATATCTATCCGATTTTTATACCTATTTTTATATATAAAAAAATTCCTTCATTAGATTATCTTGAATCACGCTTGAGTTTTGGAATAAGCTTTTTTTCCAAAACAAAAAGAAACTTTTGGGAAGCTAGTTAATGATGACCCTCCATGGATTCGCCTATATAAGCCGCAGCTAAAGTTGCAAAAATAAGAGCTTGAATTCCGCTTGTGAATAATCCAAGAAACATGACAGGTATGGGAACCACTGAAGGTACTAAAGAAACAAGAACAACAACTACTAATTCATCAGCCAATATATTCCCAAAAAGTCGAAAACTAAGTGATAAAGGCTTAGTGAAATCTTCTAGAACGTTAATTGGTAAAAGTATTGGGGTTGGTTGAATGTATTTACTAAAATAACCCAATCCTTTTTTTGTAAGACCCGCATAGAAATATGCCACTGACGTGGGTAAAGCTAAAGCAACAGTAGTATTTATATCATTCGTGGGTGCAGCTAACTCTCCATGAGGCAACTGTATGATTTTCCAAGGGAAAAGAGCACCCGACCAGTTCGAAACAAAAATGAATAGAAACATAGTTCCAATAAAGGGAACCCAAGGGCCATAATCTTCTCCAATCTGAGTTTTGCTCAAATCTCGAATGAATTCGAGAACATATTCGAAGAAATTCTGGCTATTGGTTGGAATTGTTTGTGGATTTCGAACCGCTATAGTGACTGAACCTAATAAGATAGCAATTACGACCCAAGAAGTGATAAGTACTTGGCCATGAACTTGGAAACCCCCTATCTGCCAATAGAGGTGTTGACCCACTTCCACACCAGATATATCGTACAGCCCCTTTAGTGTGTTGATGGAACATGGTAGAACATTCATATTACCCTCTGTGACAGAAATAGAACTTTTAAAAGAATTATTTTGATTCCAACATCTCTTCTCTCATCTCTTCTCTTTCTCGCTTCGCCTACTTTGACTTGCATCGTCTATTTTGCATACCAATACCAAAGAATCGCATAATATCCTCAGAAATTTTGATCTCTTTTTTGCGATTCGGGATATAGTAACCGATTCAATGAATCAATCTATTGAGTTCAAAAAGTTTATTGACTTATCTTATTATTAATCAACGGTTTCTTATATAGCTAGAATGGCCCTCACAAAGTGCAGATACTAATTTGTTAAGAATCAATCGGATTGAAGCAATAGCGTCGTCATTAGCTGGAATCGAAATATCTGACAGATCTGGATCACAATTTGTATCAATTAAACAAATCGTCGGAATCCCTAAAGTGATACATTCCCTAAGAGCCGTATATTCTTCATGCTGATCAACGATTATTACAATATCAGGCAACCCCGTCATATACTTGATTCCACCCAGATATGTTTGCAAATGAGATAATTTTCTCTTCAACATTGCAGCATCTCTTTTCGGCAGACAGTTGAGTTTCCCCGCCCTTTGTTCCGCTCTCAAATCCCTGAACTTATGAAGTCTCGTTTCTGTAGTGGACCAATTCGTTAACATACCACCGAGCCATTTTTTATTAACATAATGGCAGCGAGCCCTTATTGCAGCTAATGCTACTAAATCCGCAGCCTTACTTTTTGTACCAACTATTAAAAAGTGCTTTCCCCTACTTGCTGCGTCAAAAACTAAATCACAGGTTTCTGATAAAAAACGAGCAGTTCTAGTAAGATTTGTAATATGAATACCTTTACGCTTTGCAGAGATGTAAGGTGCCATTCTAGGATTCCATTTCCTAGTACCATGACCGAAATGAACTCCCGCTTCCATCATCTCTTCTAAATTGATGTTCCAATATCTTTTTGTCATTTCTCCCCACTTTTTCTTTTTTTTCAAAGTACCTTGAAAATAAATAATTGTTCCGAAGGAACTTTCTCCCGGAAATAGACCGTGCATCAACGGCCCAGGCCAAAATAAAACGGGGAATAGCTTTCCTTTTGGTATTATCTTTAATACCAAATCAAACGACTGGTTCAATTCGAATTAGTTAAAAGAAACGAAGAAGTCCGTTTTTAGAAATTTGGAATTCCTGTAAAAAATTTCTCTTATGTGTTGTATCATGAAAATTTCTTTTTATTTTTGGATATGCAAGAACTAAAAAGCTCTCTGTGGTGAAACAAAATATTGCCTATCTCCCCCTTAACCAAATTATTCCTTTTTTTTTCCAAAGAAATGTTGTTGTGTTGCCTTGAGCGGCGGACAAATCCTTTAAATCCGGTACCAACGGGTATCATCCCACCCAGAACAACATTTTCTTTCAGGCCTTTCAACCAATCAATACGACCCCGCAGCGCAGCTTTTGCTAAAACTCGGGCGGTTTCTTGAAAACTCGCTTCGGATATGAAACTTTGAGTATTCAAAGATGCCCTCGTTAATCCCAATAAGATTGCTCGGTAACAGATCGTTTCCTCCAAAGCGCGTCCTGTCCGCTCTGCTCGCAGCAACCCGATTAGTTCTCCGGGTGAAAAAGCATTTGACATTCCATCTTCTGAAACCAAAACTTTTGATGTTATTTGGCGTACAATAATCTCTATATGCCTATTATGGATCTGCACCCCCTGGGATCGATAAACCTTTTGAATCTTATTAACCAAAGAGATACGACTTTGCACTATGGTTAACTCAGCGCCAATTAAAAATCTCCAAGGAATTCCAAGAATTTTGGTTATATTTTCATTCCAACCCTCAACCCTCTTTTCTAAATTCATCGATATTGAATCAATCGAACGAACTTCTAACACCTGTTCTACTTTTGGAAGACCTTGCGTTATATCACCCGATCGCGATTTTTCGTATATAAATGTAACTAATGTATCTCCTTCGTAAATGATTTCCCCATAATGGCCATGAACAGTTGCTCCTGGAGTGGCCAAATGAAGCTTGGCCGATCTGATTACTAAGGAGTCACCATGAACGGTTACAATTTGTCCCGATTTGATGTGTGATCTATATTTGTATATCGATCCATTTTCATAAAAAAGCTGTCCAAGACTAATTATTGAGAATGTCTTCTCACAAGAATTGTGATGTAGAAAACACCAATTTAAATCGAATGCATTTAAAATTATGTTACTACATGGATCGGGATTCAAAATTCTACCCTTTTCATCTATTAAATAATAGAGAACGTCTTGGAAAAGGTTTTTAAAATTGTCAAGTATTAAATATTTCTTTAATAAGATCTGATTATCAGTCAGATAATAGTTTCGTGAATCCAAATTCGTAATTTTAGCTATAGTCCCTAAGGGCCCGAAGAAATTCCTAATCAAAATAGCGGGATCTTCCTTAATTGATTTTTTTTTTCCATTGTCAGATTTCGAACCATTGACTTTGAGGGGACCAGCTTGAAAACAATTCGATGATGACAAAATGAGAAAGGACGGTAATTGCTTATTAATATTCAACGACGTATGAATAGTCCCGTTATCTTGAGTAAAAGATTGAATCTTAATCTTGGAATAAAAAGGATTTCTATTGGGGCAATCTGATCCATTATCAGGATTCAACCCGTAGCCTGCCGTATCATTTCTTTTTCCAGTATTCAAAACACGGGGCTTCACTAAATCAACTCTTATGAAATCTCGAATCAGATCATTTGCCCTTACTTCAACAAAGGAAGCAAAAACTTCTTCTATAGAACTTGTTTTTTTGTTGTCTTGATCCCAATTCAATACTAAACAAGTTCGAACTAATTGAATACTTGTGTGAGAAATTCCTCGAATGGGTTTGCCATTTCCGTAAAGAATATAATTGACGACTCGGAGTTGTACGTTATCCCGTTCTTGCAACGAATCCTGGGGAAAAAGTGTTGCTAAGTTTATGCCATCTGCTATTTCGTATGTAACTACGGGTCGAACCGAAACAAAATACTTTTTCTTGATAGGTGTAACTCGTTGGACATAGATCCAATTTTTCCATTTTTTTGATTCCTTAGAGTTTTTTTTTTCCATTCCTGGCGGTAGCAAGATTCCGCTATGCCGAGAAATTTTATCTGTCTCTCCAGGAAAATGAATATTTCCAGAAAATATTTTGAGTTCAGTCCTTTTTTTTTTTCTCTCCACTCGGACTAATCCACCTACCCGACTTCTTGTATTTAAAGCGATCTCTGTATCGACTCCAATGATACTATTGTTCCGTACCATTATGGACGAAGACCCAGGTAAGATATGCACTTCCTCGGGAATGAAAAAAAATCGATCTACTTTTGTTTGGTATTTCGTCCTCAATTCTTTTTCTCCTCGATATTCAACCAAATCCTCTTTTTTTACAAGAGAATCCACCTCTACGGTCCCATATTTAGTAATTCCCGAGCCGCTTCTTTTGTATCGGGGATCGTCGAAGTAAGCAAGAATCGTATTTCTACGTAAAATACCAGTTTTGGGTATTTCAATGGAGATACCAGAACAAGGCATTGGTTCTTTCTCCCCTTCTTGCGAATATTGGAATGGAATGATGAATCTATTTCTTCGCCTCTTCGCCAAGAAATACGAATTCTCGTGGAGAATGGCAGAATATATAAAATTCCAACAGTCGTTGGGTATGCTTTTGTCAGGTACTGAATAATCAAAAAACCTCCCCCCCCTCCCCTCCCTGGAAGGATCCAAACTAAACGATTTGCGTCTCACTCGATCATTAGTCACTGAGAAGTCAGAAATGGATCTTTGTTCTAAAGAAAGAGAAAGAGAATAAAGATTCATTTGATCTTGATCTTTGTGTAGAGAAAAGAGTGCTCCATTAGATTTGCACGGATTTCCTGATAATATCCATAAATGGCTTGTTTTTGGTAATAGATGAACATTACCATACGTGTATTGGGGGGTATGGTATACATTGGTACTCCAGTGCATTTCTCCCTCTGAATCAGAATAAATATGTTTTCGAACTTTTTCTTTAAAACTTAAAGCGGATGTTCCAGCACGAATCTCAGCAATCACTTGTTCTGATTCTACATATTGATTGTTTTGAACTAAAATAAAGCTTTTTGGGGGAATATTGACTTTATGTAGAATATCCCGACTTTCAATAGTTACATAAAGGTCTATATAACATAGAAAGGCGGGATGCCCGTGCCGTGTACGTGTGGGATGAACCAAATCTTCATGAAATTTAATTTTTCCATTCGAAGGGGCTCGTACATATTCTGCAGTACCGCCTGTGAACACTCCACCGGTATGAAACGTTCTTAATGTTAGTTGAGTGCCCGGTTCTCCAATTGATTGACCCGCAATGACACCCACTGCTTCCCCCAACTCAACTAGATCGCCATGAGTGGGACTCCGACCATAACATAATCGACAGATCCAAGAAGTGCTCCTACAAATAAAAGGAGTTCGAATATATATAGATTTCGCTTGAAAGGTTATGAAGCGATTGACAAGTCCAATCCCAATATCCTGGTTTCGGGCAGCAATGCACCGTGGACCGATATATATGTCATATGCTAATACATGACCAATTAGTCTTTGAATCCAAATTTTTTCTTCCATACTATTTCGAGGACTCGCCGAAATACCTCGGATAGTGCCACAATCTGTTCTACGTACAACAATGTGTTGAACTACTTCAACAAGTCTACGTGTGAGGTATCCAGCGTCGGATGTTCGTACAGCAGTATCCACAACTCCCTTGCGAGCTCCGTAGCAGGAAATAATATATTCTGTTAAAGAGAGTCCTTCGCGTAAATTACTTTGAATGGGTAAATCAATCATCTGTCCTTGGGGATCCGACATTAACCCTCTCATACCTACTAATTGATGCACCTGAGATGCATTTCCCCTAGCTCCTGAAAAAGACATTATATGGACTGGATTAGAAGGATCAGTCATTCGAAAATTAGTATGCATTTCTTGTCTCAAATATTCACTTGTAGCATACCATATCTCAATAGATTGACGTAATTTTTCTACAGCGTGTACATTCCCATAATGATGGTGTTTTTCCAAAATCAAACCTTGTTGTTCAGCATCTCGGACTAGCCATCCCTTAGAGGGTATTGTTAAAAGATCATCAATTCCTAATGAAATGGATGTAGCGGTGGCTTGTTGGAAACCCAGAGTCTTTACTTGATCCAGTATATGTGATGTATATGCCATTCCGAAGTGATCTATTAATCTGCTAATAAGTCGTTTCATGGCAGTTCCATCTATCGCTTTATTGTGAAAGACCAGATCTGCCCGTTGTTCCGCCATAAGTACCTCCGTATTCCGCTTAGTAGGATTCAACAATGAGTTTTGAGCCAGTGGTTCGAAGACTTCCTTTCCTCGATCTTTATTCACATAGAAATTCGGGAATTGCTATAAGGTAACAGTTGAACCAGAGAGACAAAAATAGCTACAGATAGTACATAATTACCTAGGTACCGTCGTATGAGTAAGCCCGACAAAATCCCTGTATGGCTTCTTCTATTTCTCGATAGAAAGAAATATGGCCAACAGTGGTTCGAATGTATATACAAAGGATTTCTTTTTTGACACTTTTTACTATTAAATAGGGCCTATAAATTTCATGATAGGTACCCAAGGATTCATATTGAACTTCGATTGGAACTTCTCTTAAGGAAATGATACGTTGATCTAGTCGCCACCGGAGCCACAAAGGAGTATCTAAATGGATTCGTTTCTGCCGATAAGCGCCAAGTGCGTCATAGGAACTACAAAAATAGGGTTCTTTTTCTTTTGTATACCGATATTTAGTACGGTCATATTTAGTATGGTCAACTGTTTCGTTTTGATAGTTCCTGCGATTCCATGGATTATATCTATTTGCACAAACACCTTGACGATTTCCGATCGTTAATACATAGAGTCCAATAAGCATATCTTGAGTTGGTACGGAAATAGGACTCCCTATAGCTGGAGACAGGAGATTCATATGAGAAAACATAAGTAAACGAGCCTCCGCTTGCGCTTCCAAAGATAAAGGTACATGAACAGCCATTTGATCCCCATCAAAGTCTGCATTGAATCCCTTACAAACTAATGGATGTAAACAAATAGCACGCCCCTCTACTAAAATGGGTTGGAACGCTTGTATACCTAATCTATGGAGGGTGGGTGCTCGATTTAGCAATACGGGATGGCCCCGCATAACTTCTTGAAGTATTTCCCATACAATGGGCTCTTTTTCTCGAATTTTACTTTTAGCAATCCCTATGTTGGAAGCAACGCGCTGCCTTATTAGACCTCGAATTAAAAATGTCTGGAAAAGTTCTATTGCTATTTCTCGAGGCAATCCACATCGATGTAATGAAAGCGAGGGGCCCACGACAATGACGGAACGCCCCGAATAATCAACTCGCTTACCAAGCA